CTTCCATGGACTCAAGGATATCAATATTAGCACTGATGGTACGAAAATGTAATTCGCTATTCAAACAACTATTCAAAGTTCCTAGAGCTCGTTGTAAGGCTTGTTGCAAAACTTGTTGTCGGACCTGATTAATTGCTCTTTGTTTTTCAAAAAAAAGAGTTTCATTTTTGTAATTTTCTAATCGTTCCAAACTATTGCAAGTAGCTTTAATCAAATTTCCTTTTTCTCGTTCTATCTCATAGTATCCATTCGTTCGATACTCATCTGCTTCAATTTCCACTTTCCGTAATCTAACCCGAGCTCTTTCGAGCTGTTCAATGGCTCCTCTACGTAATTCTTCTGAATTACGAATAGTACTCAAGATCCTCTGTTTTCGCTTATCTAATAAATCATTTAATGAAAGTAGATTATCTTTCCATTCATTTCACAACTATCATATCTCTTCCCGAACCAAACATGAATCTTTCAATTCATTTGGCTCTCACGCTCAATTGTTTCTTTTATCTTTTCTTTGATTAATGGGCATTCCCATATCTTTGAACGGAATGAGCCTATCCTCTCTTTTCTGTTCTTATTCAAAGATATCGAAGATATCGAAACTGATCTAACATCAGAATCTTAGGAGGACTCTTCAGACCAGACAAAAAAGAAAAAATTGTCATCAAAGTTGTTTCTTTATTTGTTCTTTATTTACAACTTCTTTCCAAAAATAAAAAGACTTTAAAGAAGAAAGAAGAAAATTCTTTCTTCTTTATATGCTATGATAAATTAAATCAAAATCCTAATAGAATAGAAAGAGAATTGAATAGAATTATGAACTTCATTACTTCATTCTCATTATTATTAGAAAGATTTTGATCTTTTTTATACAAATACAATACTTTATACAAATACAATACATAGGTCGTCGATTCGGCAGTGGATAAAAAAGGGGGACCCATAATGGTTCAAAGAATTTTATCCATATGAGTGTTCTACATCGGATAAATTCCTAATTATTCCTTTTTTCTTATTTTTCAACCTTTTTGGTACTTTTGGTACTAACGTAGTGGTAGAAAGAGTACCATGCTATGCTGTGCCTGGACTTCAAACAATTCATCTTTAACCATGTAAAAGACCTCAACATTATTGGTTGATAGAGAAGAGAATCAAAGTTCATTTACCAATTAGTCACGAAATGCTATGGTTCTTACATATGATTTATGAATAAAATCCAATTCCGAAGTAATTCGTCGAGATTGTGCACCTTTTGTTCCTCTTTATACTATAAAAATATAAAAAAGAATACATAAATATAAAGAAAGTGCAGCCGGTTAAATCCAACCTATTCTTGAAATACACAACTCGCACACACTCCCTTTCCAAAAAAAATCAATACACCCAGCACTACGCTTAGATTTATTGGATTTGTTGCTAAAATATCGGTATTAAACTCGAAACTCCCAGCGGATGACCAGTGCCCCACGGAAACAAAAGAATTGGTTATATTTTTCATATGTTCTCCCCTTATAGATAGGACTAACAAAGAACAGAGTTCTTTTTGTATCACTCCGCTTATTATTATTAATGGAATTTGAGAATTCTCAAATTTCTTAGTTATGGTTATGCTTTTATTTTTATTTTTTTACATTTTTATTCTACAATGAAATTAAACATTAAACAAAAGGATTTGCAAATAAAAGAGCTAATGCCACGACCAGTCCATAAATTGTTAAAGCTTCCATAAAAGCCAGACTAAGCAATAAAGTACCTCGTATTTTACCCTCTGCTTCTGGTTGTCTCGCAATACCTTCTACGGCTTGGCCCGCAGCAGTACCTTGACCAACCCCAGGTCCGATAGAAGCAAGCCCTACAGCCAATCCAGCAGCAATAACGGAAGCAGCAGAAATAAGTGGATTCATGGTAAGTTCCTCGCACCAAAAAAAGAAATGGTTAATGATACAACCAACCAATAAATTCTTACTTAATCTCTTTTTTTTCTACTTCTACTTTTCTTATATTACCTTACTACACTTCTTTTTTATTTTTTGATCTTTTTCACTAAAATCTATCGGGTCGAGGTAGTTCTGACAATTCAGTAATATTCTGAATTCCATTTGGAACTCTTAGCTACTTCGATAGGCCTTTTTTCCTTTCTACCTTATGTAAATAAATATGTATACGGTTTTAGTCATTGCATTTCCTTGTTTCTAAATTATTCTATTTTTTCTCTTTCATTCAATTCACAATCAAAGACAAAATAGAAAAAGGACTTATATGGGAATCTATCTAAATGCAGTGGGCTAGAAAAAAAAAGAGATAGGGGTAATTACCATTTAACTAGTAAATATTTTTTCTTCCATAACGTAAATCACCTGCACTTTTTATTCTTTTTTATTCTATTAAATTATATTCTGAAACCATTCTTCAAAACATACACAAGGATTGATACTCATAGGTATTACATATACATGATCTCCAACCCAGTGGATTATATTGAACCCCGAACCCCCGCATTGCTTGAATTGGAATAAGCTTCAAAAATTAAAAAAAGACTATTTTGAAAGTGAGTCAATGATGACCCTCCATGGATTCACCTATATAAGCCGCAGCCAAAGTTGCAAAAATAAGAGCTTGAATACCACTTGTAAATAATCCAAGAAACATGACAGGTATAGGAACTACTGAAGGCACTAAAGAAACAAGAACAACAACCACTAATTCATCAGCCAATATATTCCCGAAAAGTCGAAAACTAAGAGATAAAGGTTTTGTGAAATCTTCTAGAATATTAATTGGTAAAAGTATTGGAGTTGGTTGAATGTATTTCCCGAAATATCCCAATCCTTTTTTCCTAAGACCCGCATAGAAATATGCCACTGACGTGGGTAAAGCTAAAGCAACAGTAGTATTTATATCATTCGTGGGCGCAGCTAACTCCCCATGAGGTAATTTTATGATTTTCCAAGGTAAAAGAGCACCTGACCAGTTAGAAACAAAAATAAATAGGAACATCGTTCCTATAAAAGGAACCCAAGGACCATACTCCTCTCCAATCTGAGTTTTGCTCAAGTCTTGAATAAATTCAAGGACATATTCGAAGAAATTCTGACCGTTGGTCGGAATGGTTTGCGGATTCTGAACAGCTATGATGACTGAACCTAATAAGATAGCAATTACAACCCAAGAAGTGATAAGTACTTGGGCATGAATTTGTAAACCTCCTATTTGCCAATAGAAATGTTGGCCTACTTCTACACCTGATATATCGTATAACCCTTTGAGTGTTTTAATGGAACATGGTATAACATTCATATTGTCCTCTAACAGAAATCAAACTTCAAAAAAGTGATTATTTTTATTCAACCATCTCTTTCTCAATTCACCTATATTCATTCATGAATTTAAGTTATGAATCGTATATTTCGGATACCGAGAAATCACATAAAAAAATACCAATCATTTTTATCTTTTCTTTTAAATATTATTTGATAGTCAAAACATAGTTCAAACTCCAAAAGATGCAAACCAAAAAAATAACAATCAAAGAGAGTTCACTAAAAACAAACTAATCTTCTTCTTTCTTCTTCTTAAGAGTAATGATAAGATAATCAACCCTTTTTTATATAACTAGAATGGCCCTCACAAATTGCAGATACTAATTTGGTAAGAATCAATCGAATCGAAGCTATAGCATCATCGTTGGCCGGAATAGAAATATCTGCAAGATCTGGATCACAATTTGTATCGATTAAACAAATCGTCGGAATACCCAAAATGACACATTCTCGAAGAACCGTATATTCTTCTTGCTGATCCACGATAATTACAATATCGGGCAATCCCGTCATATATTTGATCCCGCCAAGATATGCTTGCAAAGTAGATAACTTTCTCTTCAACATTGCTGCATCTCCTTTAGGGAGACGATTGAGTTTCCCCATCTTTTGTTCTGCTCTTAAGTCCCTGAACTTCTGAAGTCTTGTTTCTGTAGTAGACCAATTCGTTAACATACCACCAAGCCATTTTTTATTAACATAATGACATCGAGCCCTTATTGCTGCTAATGCTACTAAATCTGCTGCTTTCTTTTTGGTGCCAACGATTAAGAATCTTTTTCCCCTACTTGCTGCATCAAAAACTAAATCGCAGGCTTCTGATAAAAAACGAGCAGTTATAGTAAGATTTGTAATATGAATACCTTTACGCTTTGCCGAGATGTAAGGAGCCATTCTAGGATTCCATTTATTAGTAACATGACCAAAATGAATTCCTGCTTCCATCATTTCTTCCAAATTGATGTTCCAATATCGTCTTCCCATTTTACCACACTTTCTCTTTTTTTTTTTCAAAGAGATTCAGTACCTTATGAAATAAAAAATTGTTCCGACGGAACCTTCTACCAGGATTGACCATTGATCTACGACCCAAACCATGAATTTCATTCTCTATTTTTTATTTCATTGATTATGAAATCCATAATCGGACCAGAGAGTGAAAGTAAAAAGAAGAAACCTCTTGCTAGGATACATTACGTAAAAGATTGGTCTGATGTCTCATGGAAAGTTTTTGAGGCACAAGAACAAAATAATTCTCTATGGTGTAGCAAAATATCGCTCATTTCCAACTCAAATAGATTCTTCCTTTTGATTTTCAAATGAATGTTTTTGTCTTGCTTTGAACGATGTACTAATTTGTTGAATCCGGTACCAACCGGTATAATCCCCCCCAGAACAACGTTCTCTTTCAGGCCTTTCAACCAATCAATACGACCTCGTAGAGCAGCTTTTGCTAAAACTCGAGCAGTTTCTTGAAAACTTGCTTCGGATATGAAACTTTGAGTATTCAGAGATGACTTCGTTATTCCCAATAAGATTGTCCGATAACAGATTGATTCGTTCAAAACGCGCCCTGCTCGTTCTGCTCGCAACAATCCAATAAATTCCCCAGGTAAAAAAACATTAGACATTCCATCTTCTGAAACCAAAACTCTTGATGTTACTTGACGTACAATAATCTCTAGATGTCTATTATGGATCTGTACCCCCTGGGATCGATAAACCTTTTGTATCTTATTAACCAAAGAGATACGACTTTGGGCTATGGTTAGTTCAGCTCCAATCAAGAATCCCCAGGGGATCCCAAGAATCCTTCGGATACGTTCGTCCCAACCTTCAATTCTTCTTTCGAGGTTCATTGATATTGAATCAATTGAACGAACTTCTAAGATTTGTTCTACTTTTGGAAGACCTTGCGTTATGTCACCAGATCTCGATTTTTCATATATAAATGTAATTAATGTATCTCCTTCATAAAAGGTTTCCCCATAATGACCATGGACAGTTGCTCCTGGAGTGACCAAATAGGACTTAGCTGATCTTATAACTAGAGAATCAATATGAACAATGAAAATTTGACCAGATTTTTTTATGCGTGATCCATATTTCAATAGATATACATTTTCACAAAGGAATTGTCCAAGGCTAATTATTGTCCATGCCTCTTCACAAGAATCGTGATGGAGAAAACACCAATTCAAATGGAATGAATTCAAAATGATGTTACTGCAAGGATCGGGATTATAAATCCTACTATTTTCATCTAGGAAACAGTATTGAAATGGAAGTACTTGAAGCACTTGGAAAGTCTGTTGAAAATTTTCAAGCAAAAAATATTTCTTTAAAAAGACTTGATTATAAGTTCTTAAATAGTAAGATGAACGAGAATTTACTATTCTAGGCACAATAGTACCTAAAGGACCCAACAAATACCTAATTGGAGCCAATTCTTTTGTCGCATTATTCTTATTGAAGGGGCCAATTCGAGAACAATTGGATGATGACAAAATTAGGAAAGATTCGCATTCCTTATTTCGATTCAACAACGTACCAAGAGTTCTCTGATGTTGGGTAAATAATTGAATCTTCACCTTGGAATCAAAAGGATTTTTTCTATAGATACGATAGAATTCATTATTGGAAATCAATCCTGAACCTGCCGTAGCATACCTTTTTTCGGTATACGAAAGAGTGGACTTTACTAACTCAATTCGGATGAAATAAAAAAGCAGATCATTTGTACTTATTTCAACAAAAGAAGCATGAACCTTTTCTTCTATAGAACTCTTTTTTTCTTGGTCCCAAGTCAATACTAAGCAAGCCCGAACTAATTGAATACTTGTGTGAGAAATTCCTCGAATTGACTTGCCATTTTCATAAAGTATATAATTGACAATTCGAAGTTGGACATTATTCTTTTCCTGCAAGAGATCCTGAGAGAAAAGTGTTGCTAAATTTATCCCATCAGCTATTTCATATGTGACTACGGGCCGAACCAAAACAAAAGACTTTTTTTTGGTAGATGTAATTCGTTGGACATAGATCCAATTTTTAAATTTTTTTGATCCTTTAGAATCTTTTTTTCTGATTCCTGGTGGTATCAAAATGCCACTGTGCCTAGATATTTTATCCACCTCTCCAGAAAAATGAATATCTCCAGAAAATATTTTCAGTTCTATACTTTTCTTTTTTCTCTCCACTCGGACTAATCCACCTACTCGACTTCTTGTATTTATATTTAAAACAAGTCGTGTATCTACTCCAATGATACTATTGTTCCGGACCATTATGGGCGAAGATCCGGGTAAGATATGTATTTCCTCGGGAATGAAAAAAAATGGATCTACTTTCATTTGCATTTGGTATTTCGGACTAAAATCTTTTGCTCCTCGATACTCAATCAAATTTTCTTTTTTTACGATTGAATCTACTTCGACAATCCCATATTTAGTAATTCCCGAACTGCTTCTTCTGTATCGCGGATCATCAAAATAAGCAAGAATACTATTTCTACGTAAAATACCATTTATAGGTATTTTAATCGAAATACCAAAACAGGGTTTCTTTTCTTGTTCTTGATCATATTGTAAGGGAATCACAAATCTATTTCTTCGCTTTTTCGCCAAAGAATTCTCTTGACGAATATAAGTAGAAGGCTCTATGAAATTCCAATGACCCTTAGATATGATTCGATAAGGTTTTGAATAGTCAAGACTTTCCCTATCTTTTTTACCAAAAGTATCCAACAATTTATGTCTTACTTGATCATTAGTCAGTGAGAGATCAAAGATATCTTTGAGAGAAAAAGAATTAGCATTCATTTGATCTTGATCCTTGTGGAGTGAAAAAGACACTATATTGGAATTGGATCTGCATAGACCTCCTGCTAATATCCATAAATGACTTGTTTTTGGTAATATATGAACATTACTATATGGATATTCGGGCGTATGATAGCCATCAGTACTCCAGTGCATTTCTCCTTCTGACTCGGAATAAATATGTTTTTGAACCCTCTCCTTAAAATGGAAGGTGGACGTTTCGGCACGAATCTCGGCAATCACTTGTTCTGATTCTACATATTGATCATTTTGAACTAAAATCAAACTTTTTGTTGGAATATTTACATTATGTCTAATATTTCGACTTTCAATAGTTACATACAAGTCTATAAAACATAGAA